AAAGCATAGGATCTTCTGAAAAGAATTACAACACACTACTATAAGATGCTCTATTTTTACATAGAAATGTGTTCGCTCAAGAAAGACTCCAGAGGATGTTGATCGTAAATAAGAAGACTGTTTACGAATAAACAGGAATAAATATTCGCATTCATATACATAAGAATTATATAGGAACCAAAGGAATTTTTTCTTTCTTTTTGAAAAGGCGTAAATGAATTTCTTTGAAGTAACGAGACTATTCAAATTATGATATTCGTGGAAAAGAAATCGCAATAAATGCAAAGAAGGAACATCCTTGATCCAGCATTGAAGTACTTGAACCAAGATTTCCAGATGTATGGGATGAGGTATTAGTAGATCTGACACATAATTCAAATGTAAAAATTTGTCCTCTAAAAAGGGAAATATTGAATGAATAGATCGTAAATTCTGATATTTTAGTATTTTTTTTTCTTCAGAGGATTCAGAAGAAGATACTAATTGCGACGAGAATGGAATTTCCAGAATGACTCCAAAACCTTCTGATACCATTTGAGAAGAAAAATGAGAAGAAAAAAAATTCTTGTACTCCCAAAATTCTTTTTTGTTAGAATCATTAAACGAAGAAATCAAAAAATTCTGTTGATACATTTGAGTAATTAAACGTTTCACAAGTACTAAACTAGATTTATTGTCATAACCAATAATTTCCACGGGTTCGTAAAAAATAAAACTATTGAAGTTATGATCATGAGCAAGTGAGTAAATATACTCCTGAAAGAGTAGCGGATATAGGAAGTTTTGTTGCCGAAATCCATCTTTTTTTAATTTAAATATCCTTAAAATTTTGCCATTTACGTACATTTCTACTGATGAAAACAAAAAAGGGAATCGCTTCTTGTGTTATTGTTATGAAATGATAACATAGTGCAATATGGTCAGAACGGCGTATGTGTATTGTATATTATACAATAGTATATTCTTTATACTTTTAGACTATACTAGAATACTGTAGTATATTAGTGTATTATTAGTATATACAGTATTACACTACAGCAATACAATTACATTACAGTTTTTTTTTAGATATCCTTTAGATATCCTTTATTATATATTATAATTATATATTATTTATTATTTATATTTATTTATTTTAAGATATCTTTTATTATAATTTTTAGATATCTTTTATTATATTTATTATATTATTATATGTATATATACATATTTATTAAATATATATTATTATTATTATATAATTATATGTAATTATATGTATATATACATATTTATTAAATATTTATTATATATACATACTGTTATATTTATATTGATTGTGATGTAAATAACGTAATGGTAAAAAGATTATATAGATTATATAAAAGTTAAGAACAAATAAAGAATATATACCCCGGAGACAGAGAGCCCAATCAACAGATCTTTTTTCTTTCCCTTTCTATACAATCGGATTTATTGTTAATATAACTAGAATAACAATAAAAGAAATAAAGAAAATATAAAATAACAAGAAGAAAAATAAGGAAAAGGTATAAAATCTTTTATTTTCGCAACCCGATCGCTCTTTTGACCTTGGAATAATTTTTTTTATCAGTATACTATTTCTTAGTACACATCTGTCTTAAATTTTAAATAAAGAATAATTAGGATTCAAGAAAAAAAAAAGAATCAATGGTCCACTCACAATTAACAAGAGAACCTTTTCCCGCATCAGGCACTAATCTATTTTTAACGTCTAATTAGACGGGGTCTTCATTCAAATTAAGAAGATAAGCTCGTTACTTTTTCGTCTTACTCGAATTGGAGCCATAAGGCTCTATCCATTTATTCACTAGACCCAACTATAATTCTTATGTTATATTATGAGTATTAAATTTTTTTATGATTATTTTATTTATTAAAATTATATTTCATATTTAACGACATGCTCTTTTTTCCATTCATTACCTTTCAGGATCAGTCGCGTTCTTATAAACTCTACCAATAGTCTTGACGAATTCCTTCCTTCATCCAAATGTGTAAAAGATCATAGTCGCACTTAAAAGCCGAGTACTCTACCGTTGAGTTAGCAACCCGGATCTATATGATGTGTAGATATGATCAAAATAAAATAAAAAAAAAAATAAAAATCAATGGAATTGAATTGTACAACTACATCAAAACATGGAACTAGGAAGAAAACAAATCTAAACAACAAAATATCAATAGGATCCGGTTCAAAAAACAAGAGATTCAAAATAGAATTGGAAAATTGACAAATCAAAAAAATTTTTCCAATTTTTTATTTAGTTAAAATCCATTTTGTATAAAGTATAAAATACAGAAGAGGAAATCCAGCAAACCCATCCATTTTACTAAAATGAAGGAAAATGCTAATAGGGAGTGGAGATAAAAAGATCTATTTATCTACGAGATAATTATATCTGTTCGATACGCCATTGTCAATATGAATGGACTTTTTATAAAAAAAAATACTAATATTATCTAATATTATATTAATATTAGATAATATTAGTATTATAATAAATAATATAATATAATATATAATATAATATAATATTAAATAATATAATATAATATAATATTGTATTGGATATATTGGATATTATTGGATATTGGATTAGCACAACACAAATGATAAATAAGAGATTTGAGCGTAAACAATAAGGTAGATATAAAATATAGAAAACAAAATAAAAATATCAGGTTTCCTTAATCAAAAAATAAATAAAAATAAATAAAGGTACAATACAAATAGAAGAAGAAAGATTACCCCCCCCCTGTTGGGGGGGTTCCACAACAAGAAAAAAATAAATAAAATAAACTAAATTAAGTAAGAATAAGATAAGATAGAACAAGAAAAGAACAAACTTTGAATAAAGAATTACACAAGGATAGGTACTAGCTTTTTCTATTCATGACTTTTATTATGATCAAAATAAACTCGAAATTCTTTATTTAAAGAGTTCTGCCTTCCTTAAAATATTATGAACAGTTCCTGTGGGTTGAGCACCCTTTTCAAGGAAATATAGAATAGCAGGAACATTTAAATAAGTTTGATTATTTATCGGATCATAAAAACCCACTTTTCGAAGATCTCTTCCTTCTCTTCGGGATCGAACATCAATTGCAACGATTCGATAGATGGCTCATTGGGATAGATGTAGATAAAGGATGCCCCCCCCCTAGAACCGTATATGAGGTTTTCGCCTCATACGGCTCAAGAAAAGATGATTCTAAATTCTATAATTCTATTCTATATATTCTATATTATATATTATACTATATTATAATTATATAATTTATATATAATTTATATTTTATATATATATAATATAATATATAATTTATATATTTATATAATTTATATATTTATATAATTTATATATTTATATATTTTTTTTCTTCTTTTCTTTACAGAAAAAAAAAATCTCAGTCGTACTCCTAACTCAAGTTGGATAGTTTTAAAAGAGTTCGAAAGGAAATCTTTATAATTTATTGAGCTGTCTCTAACTTCTTTTTTTGTCTCCTTTAGGATCTATTTTTTTTTACTCATTCTGATCCAATTGTTGAGATAAGTGAAAATAGTATTTACTTGTTCCGGAATTCGTTGTCTTTGCTTTACGATTTGTGAAATCTTTGGGTTTAGACATTACTTTGGTGATCCTTACTTCTTTTCAAAAAGGCAGCAACATACCTTTTGTTTTTTATATGGAAAAAAAAACAATCATACGAAAGATTGATTTCTTTGTGATACACTTTTGATCAAAACAGTTTTAAAATTTCGAAAAATTTAACTTTTTTTTTATTTAAAACTTGTTAAAATTTTAACCTCTCCATTTATATATTCTATTGATGATCTATTTACTAATGATCTATTTACAAAGTTGGTCTAACTTATTGATTGTCACTAACCCTAGATTATTCTCCCGATAAATAAATCAATCGTTTTTACTCGAGCTCCACCATATGCTATACCATTTAGTCTTTTTATTTACCAACCTAAGGCAAATGAAATTAGGTTCCTAGCAGGACAAACTATGTCGAGACAAGAGCATCTTCATTCCTATAGAAAATGATGGATGGAAAAATCCACAGCCAATCATGTCCTTCAAGTCGCACGTTGCTTTCTACCACATCGTTTCAAACGAAGTTTTACCATAACATCCCTCTCCTTTGATTTTTATTTTGAAGCGTATGCAATTGATTCAATATGAAATCATGAATAGTCATTGGCTGAACCGATATATAATAATTCACACTTACCTATCCATAGATAGGTAAGTTTTTGTCCGAAAAGGATTTCACTTAAATTAACCCCATATTTTATCATATGAAGAAAATCACATGAAAAAAAAAATCTTTTATTTTTATTTTTACTTTTATTCAAATGAAAAAGAAATCCCCATGAATGGCTAAAGATTTTCAGCTACTTAAACTAATTATAAAAACTATAACTATAGTAACTTTATACTAAACTAAATATTTCATTTCAATATTCAATAAAAAATAATAAATTAAATATTATATTAAATATTATATTATTAAATATTTTATTTTAATATTTTTTGAATTATTTTTTTTTCTAATTAGATGATGATATTATTTAATTATGTTTAATTATGATAATATTTATGATTAATTATATTATTATTTACTTATATTTATGATTTACTATCTCCAATTGAATATTATTTTCATTTTAAACAGGAGAGTAGGTTAAGAATACAGTTTATTTGTTTTCATTATTATGGATTATAATTAATCTCGTGTAAGGTAAGATGAAAGAGAAAAAAAGGGAGTCTGATCTTTTCGTATCTATATCAAAAAAAAACTCACTTCAATATGAAGTGAGTAATACGAGCATACCCTGAGTGTAAATAGAATGATACACAAAATTTTTATTTTTTGAATGAAAAGAAAGATATGATTCTAAGAATCATTATTAAATTTAAGAATAAAGGATTGGATCACATTGTATCCAATGTTAAACAGAAAAATTTTTAATTCCTTAATTTTAATTTAAATTCTATTTAAATAGAGAAGAATCCCTCGTTTATGATGAAAACGACCTGGGACGGAAGGATTCGAACCTCCGAGTAACGGGACCAAAACCCGTTGCCTTACCGCTTGGCCACGCCCCATTTTTATTTTTTTTTATAAGGAAACCTAAGATCAATATTGATTATTCGTCAATAACCAACCAAAATAAATATAGGACATGTTGTCCCTAGGATTCAACACATGTAGATATAGAATAAAAAAGATTCATTGATCATTACATAAAATTCAATTAAGATATTGTATGAAAGTAGAATTCCTTATATTCTAAGTATTTTAATTTAACTTGATTGTAGAATGTAAGGAAGTATTTTTGATTGAGGAGAGGTAAAAGAAAAAGAAGAATTTTTTTTTCTCTTTTATCCACCTTTTTTATTTTTATCTCATAAAAACAACTCAATCAAATCTGATAATTTATTATCATTTCAATTTCATTTTAAAGAACAAGAAAAAAATGTTTGTTATGTTTAATACTTTTAGTTTAATCTGTATCTGTCTTAATTCTAACCTTTATTCGAGTAGTTTTTTCTTCGCCAAATTACCCGAGGCTTATGCCTTTTTCAATCCAATCGTAGACGTTATGCCAGTTATCCCTGTACTCTTTTTTCTCTTAGCCTTTGTTTGGCAAGCTGCCGTAAGTTTTCGATAAAAAATGAATCTCTATTCAATTTATATTCGTGATTTCTTCGATAAAAAAAGATGATATTTTGATTAAAAAAATAAATAAGATCGGATAAGTCTGACATTAGGAACCCTCGATTAAAAAAGCTAAATTCTGGTATTTTATATTGTATATTGATATATTGAATTTCATTTTAAATTTGAATAAGGGAGCGATGATTTTTGATCAGCTTATTTCTTCCTTTGTTCTAACCTTCTCTTTCTAAGATCCCATATAATATCTAATTATAGATATGACAATAAATTTTTGGTAACGAAAAAATCCGAATCTTATTACATTAGTATTACATTAGAAATAAATTTGTGAAAATGAATTTTAAAAACTTACTTTTTTAATCTTTAGAGTGCCATATCAAAATAATGTAAATATATTAATATATAGCGTGTGTCGTAAAATAGGTGATCTATTTCCTTTTTAAAATAAATGATATTATTTATCTTGGAGATTGTGTAATGCTTACTCTTAAACTCTTCGTTTACACAGTAGTAATATTCTTTGTTTCTCTCTTCATCTTCGGATTCTTATCTAATGATCCGGGGCGTAATCCTGGGCGCGAGGAATAAAAAAAGAGATGAGATTCGTTTTTAGTTTTTCATAGGTAAATCTATCAATAAATGGAATAGATACTAGATAAAGAAAGATAAAAATTTCATAAAAATAAAAGAAAATTAATAATAATAAATTCTTCAAAATTATAAAAATTCAAGTGATCAGGTGGGTCGGAGAGAGGGGGATTCGAACCCCCGGTGCGAAAAATTCGTACAACGGATTAGCAATCCGACGCTTTAGTCCACTCAGCCACCTCTCCCCATTCAAAAATTAAAGTTTATCATGTGATGTGACACGTGAAGCCAAGATTGAGAAAAATTTTTATTTTCCTTCTTTTTTATTAATTATAAGATTAAGTAATCTAAAAAAAAAAGTAATGTAATCATTAATGTAATCATTGTAATATAATTATATAATTAAGAATATATACTTCACTTCTTTCATTTTAAATGAAATTCGAACAATAACAATAGATAAAAATCTAATAACTAAAATATAGAAAAAAGTGTAATAAAAACACATAAAAAAATGGATAAAGTGTCAGATATCCACGAATTTGATCAGTAATTAAATTTTTATAATGAGTCGAAACAGATTTCTACATATAGAAAGAATACTTTATTTCTTATTTCTTTGATTTTGTACAAAGGGTTCGTTTACCCGGCCTGGTTAAGTACTGGCCGGGCCAGTACTTCTTTTGTTCCAACGAACAAAACAATTTTTGTTTTTATATTAAATCAAAATTCTTATCGAAACAAGAAGAGATATTTTGATTCCCATTATTAGTTATTAGAAATAGTATTAGATTCTAATATATGGATTTATATAGATTATCTTAGAAATTATCTAAATTATCTATAATCCAGTAAATTATCTTAAATTCTCTATAATCCAGATTAATATATATTAATATTATTAATTTATATTTATATTTAAATATTTATTTAAATATTTAATTTTTAATTTATTATAATTATATTTTTTTTATTATATTTTATTTTTTTATTTTCTTTCAAGCTCGCGTCAGAACAAAATACATGTCAATGCTGGAATTTTAATGATTCTGATGCTATCTTTATCTTGACTGTGTCTCATTACTTTTTTGTCCAAATAGTGTTGGACAAATGGTCCATTCATATCCAATAATGAATATGTAGCGGGTATAGTTTAGTGGTAAAAGTGTGATTCGTTCTATTAACAACTTCAAT